CAAAAACTTATTTTATTTCCGAAAAAAAGAAAAAGAGGTTCAAAAGATCAATATACATTTTTATTCCATGTAGTTCGAAATAATAATCATAAAAAATCCATTCTAAAAAAAAAATCGGATAGAGTAAAAGGAATACGTAAAAAAATATCCCATTGGTCATACAAATTAATCGACGAATTGGAACAACAGGAAAGGGGAAATGCGGAAGACCGATTGGCGGAAGATCATGGTATTCGCTCAAGAAAAGCCAAACGTGTCATTATTTTTACCGATAAACAGACAAATACCGAGGAGGTGGCTTTAATACGTTATTCATACCAATCGGATTTTCGTCGAGATATAATCAAAGGTTCTAGGCGCGCCCAAAGGCGTAAAACAGTTATTGGGGAGCTTTTTCAAATCAATCTACACTCTCTACTTTTTTTGGAACGAAAAAAGGATAAGAAACTATTTTTTTTTTTTAAAATTCATGAACTGATGAAATTGATGTTTCGAAATGCAATTCAGAAAAATGAACAACTAAAAATTTCGGATTATAAAGAAGAAGAGATAAAAGAAATGGCGAAAAACAAAAAGTACAAAATAGAAGAGAGAACCTGTATCGAAATAGCGGAAACTTGGGATACCATTCCATTTGCTCAAGCACTGAGAGGTTGTATGTTAGTAACCCAATCCGTTCTTAGAAAATATATTATAGTACCTTCATTTATACTAGCTAAGAATATAGGACGGATGTTATTATTTCAATTTCCCGAATGGTCTGAGGATTTAAACCAATGGAATAGAGAGATACATGTTAAATGTACTTATAATGGGGTTCAATTATCAGAAAGGGAATTTCCCAAAAAGTGGTTAACAGATGGTATTCAAATAAAAATTCTATTTCCTTTCCACTTAAAACCTTGGTACAGATCTAAGCTCCGATCCCTTCCTAGGAATCTAATGAAAAAAAAAAAAAAGAAAGAAGATTTTTTTTTTTTAACAGTTTGGGGACTAGAAGCTGAAATGCCTTTTGGTCCTCCCCGAAAAAGATCTTCCTTTTGTGAACCTATCTTTAAAAGATTCGAAAAAAAATTTATAAAATTTAAAAAAATGTATTTCACACCTCAAGGATTGTTACTAAAATATAAAATCATATTTATAAAATTTTTTATAACAAATGCGTCCTTTTTAAAAACAAAAAACTTGTTAAAAGCAAATAAGATATTCAAGTTAAAAATATATATATCTCAACCAAGTCAAACTAAAAAAGAAAAAGATTATCTCCTAAAAAAGAATATAATTGATGAATCATCTATTCAAAAAAAAGTACAAGATTATAACAAAGATTTATCGACAACGAATAAAATGAAAGATCTGATTGAGAAAACAAAAAAAATAAAAAAAGACAGAAAAAACAGATTTTTAACTATCCGGATTTGTCCGAATAAAAAAAAGAATAATAAACGAGTTGATCGAATTACATTCAAATTAAAAAAATTTTCAAAACGCCTTTCCGGGATATTAAAAAAAAAATTTTTGAGATTCATTTACGAATTAAAATTTTATTTTTTTAAAATTGTAAAATTTTTTATAAAAGAAATATACATAAAAATACTAAGTCTCAATGTACAACTCTTTCTTCAATCAATACAAAACAGTTTTGATAAGTACATTTACAATAATACTAAAAAGAACGAAAGAGTTGAGCAAACAAAAAAAATTACAATTCGATTTATTTCAACTATAAAAAAGTTACTAAATATTAATAATAAAAACTCAACTATTCCGTTTGGCTTATCTTCCTTGTCACAAACATATGTGTTTTATAAATTCTTACAAATTCCAATTAATTACTTGGATAAGTTAAGATATGTACTTCAATATCATGAAACGTTTGTTTTTAGTAAGAATGTAATTCCAAAATGTTTTCGAACACAAAGAATCTTTCATTGCGATTCAAAATTGAGACATAAAAAACGTTGGAATTATGACAACAAAAAATGGAAAGATTATCTAAAAGATTATTATCACTATGATTTATCACCAATTATATGGTCTCGATTAGTACCACAAAAATGGCGAAATAGAGTAAATCAGCATTCTACAATTCAAAATGAAGATTTAAACAAAGAATATTTATCTGAGCAATCCTCATTAATTCATTATGAAAAAACTTTCGTGTCAGATCAAAACTTTCTGTTTAAAAAACATTATCGATATGATCTTTTATCATATTTATACTATAATTATAATAATAATTATGAAAATAAGGAAAATAAGGCGGCCTACTCTATTTATATGTCTAAATCGAAATCGCCATTAAAAAAAAAATTACAAGTAACAAAAAAAAAAATCACTTTTATAAATTCTAATACAGATAAAACCAAATTACTCGAGAAAGTGAAAGTAAAGAATATCCCTATCAAAAATTTTTTAAATAATTATCGACGATACGAAAATAGTGGGAATATCGAGCAAAAGGTGAATACAAAATATTTTGAATGTAAAATTCTTTTAAAGATCAAAAAAGTATCTATTTTTGAGAAGCAAAGTTTTTTTTATCTTACACTTTCTCAAAAAAAGGAAAATGAAATATTAAATAAGTCGAGATCGAATGTGGAACTTTGGTTTTTACAAAAATGTTTACAATTTTATAATGTAAAAATTAATAAAAGTACAAAAAAAAAAATTATATCATTGGATGAAAAAAAAAACACAAAATATAAGAATAATACAAAAACCGGATTTGATAGCTTCCTGAAAAGATATTTGCTTTTTCAATTGAGATGGGATAATCTTATGAAGCAAAAAATAATCAACAATATTAAAGTATATTGTTTCCTACTTAGACTTCTAAATCCAAAAGAAATGGCTCTATCCTCTATTCGAAGAGAAGAAATGAGTCTGAATATCATGTTGATTCAGAATAAATTCATTTGTACCAAATCGATGAAAGGGGGAATATTAATTCTTGAACCGATTCGTCTGTCTATCAAAAAAAATAGAAAATATATTATTTCTCAAATTGTACGTAGGTCATGTTTTTATAAGAACAAGCACCAAACAAATAAAAGAAACAAAAAGAGATTATATATTTATAAATATACAAATAAATCAACCGAACAACATAAAACTATAAGTGTAAATAAAAACGACAATTTTGATGATTTATTTGTTCCCGAAACTATTTTCTCATCTCGACGTTGTAGAGAATTTAGAATTTTAATTTGTTTCAATTTCAAAAAAAAAAAATTTTTAAATCGGACAAACGAAAAAAAAAAATTAATTAAATTGAAGTTTTTTCTTTGGACCAATTTTCGATTAGAGGATTTTACTTGTATAAATCGATATTGGTTTGATACTAATAATAGCATCCGTTTCAGTATATTAAGGATACGTATGTATCCACAGTTGAAAATTCGTTAATGATATCGTTTTTTCCGATATGAAGTTTTAATCATCATCTCGATCATAACAGAATTGAAATAAAATTCTAAAGATTTACTTTTTTAATATTAATGATATATAATTAATGAAAATAAAGTTCACATACAGTAAACAATTATGAAATCTAAAAATAAAATTTCATGCGAGTCAAGTTTATTAAATTTTAGAAATCGATTGCACACACATAAAATAGAAAATAATTGATTGATTCAAAATTTGGATAAATCATTGATTCATCTAGTATCGAAATATATAATTCAGTTAAAAATTTATTAGATTGAAATTTTATGATGTTTGAAAATATTTATAGATCCAATGTCACATTCAGTAAAAATTTATGATACATGTATCGGGTGCACTCAATGTGTTCGAGTTTGTCCTACAGATGTATTAGAAATGATCCCTTGGGACGGCTGCAAAGCGAAGCAAATTGCTTCCGCTCCACGAACAGAGGACTGTGTCGGTTGTAAAAGATGTGAATCCGCCTGCCCAACGGATTTTTTGAGTGTTCGGGTTTATCTATGGTATGAAACAACTCGCAGCATGGGTCTAACTTATTAAATGTTTTTTTTTTACCAATCAAACCCGTACTTCATAATTAATCTATATTTTGGTTTTTAGTACGGGTTTATCTGATTCAAGTGTAATATACTTATTGATGTTAAAAATATAGAGGAGTCCATTTATTATATTCAATTACGAATATATAATACTTTGTTTTTGTTATTCGTAATGGAAATTCGATATATCAATATTGGTTGATATGATAATGAATATTATTTTTTTTTTTGAATTGTACCATTTCTTTTATATTTGTATTCATCAAGCTCTTTATTCAATTAGATTAAAATAGAAATGAACCATAACTGTGCAACCCGATTTCTAATAGATTGATCCCAAAATAGCAGAGCCAAATTAGAAGAAAGCCTATAACAGCTACAATTGAAGAATTTTTACTGTTCGAATTTTGATTCGTATGTAAATAAATCGTGAATATAATCCAAGTAATAAATGCCCAAGTTTCTTTTGGATCCCAATTCCAATATGATCCCCATGCTTCATTAGCCCACACAGCTCCCGAAAGAATACCTATACTAAAAAAAAAAAACCCTATACTAATAACATGATAACTCCAATGTTCCAATTGTTGAATTAATTGGTATCTGTAAAAATTCCTAGTTGAAAAAAAAGAAGTGCTTTGTAAAACAGTTTTTATCTTTTCATTCGCGTTTTTATTATTACCAAAAGAAAATGTCTTATTTTGAAATGTAATGACTAAAAGTGTTACTGATAATAAGGATCCGCATAAAAGAGATGCATAGCCCACTAGGGTCATACTTACATGCATCATTAACCATTGAGATTGAAGAGCAGGTACTAATATGATAGATTTATGTGTTTGAGTTAAAATATTTGAAGTAGCAAAAACTTGAGTAAAAATAACACCTATCTTTATTATTGAGCTTAAATGTTTATTTTTTATTTTTAAATACAGAATAAGATAAATAATGGAGAAACCCCATGACAGGAAAATTAATGATTCGGATAACTCACTTAATGGGAAATGTCTA